TCGAAATTGAAATTTAATTACGGATCACATTCGTAGATATCTTATCTATTTTAAGATCTTACCCATTTAGAATAGAGAATACTCATTATTGTATTGTTATTATTATATCTTTTTAAAAAATAAAGAGGGAAAACAGGGGTTTTTACCAATCTTTATTTCACGTGTCACATCACACAAAAAATTTCCAATTTCAAATTGGGAGAGATGGCTGAGTGGACTAAAGCGGCAGATTGCTAATCCGTTGTACGAATAATTCGTACCGAGGGTTCGAATCCCTCTCTCTCCGCTCTTTTTTCATCATATATAAATGTATGGAATACATAAAAAAAGAAACAAAAGAAAAAGAGTAAAGAAAAAAAAATAATATATATATTTTATTCCTCACGTCCAGGATTACGTCCCGGATCGTTAGATAAGAATCCAAAGATGAAGAGAGAAACAAAAAATATTACTACTGTGTAAACGAAGAGTTTGAGAGTAAGCATTACACAATCTCCAAGATCTTTTTTTTTGAAAAGGAAATGGATTACCTTTTTTTATCACATACACCATTTTGACATTCCAAAAAAAGCCATTTTCAAGAATTTTTTTTTTCGAAAAAAAAAATCATGAATTTCGTAGAATATGAAAGATTTCATCGAAAACTTACAGCAGCTTGCCAAACAAAGGCTAAGAGAAAAAAGAATAGAGGTATGACAGGCATAACATCTACGATTGGATTGAAAAGGGCATAAGCCTCGGGCAATTTGGCAAAGAAAAAATGACTCGAAGAAGGGGTAAAATTAAGACAGATAGAGATTAAATTAAAGATATTAAGCATAACAAACATTTCGTTATTGTAGATTAGAAAATTGGATTTTGATTGAGTTCTTTTTATGAGGGAAAACTCCAAAAAAAGGGCAGGTAAAAAAATCCTTCCTTTTCTTTGAACTCTTCCAAATCCCCAATCTCCCCTTTCATTCTCAAACGAGAATACAAGGAATTATAGTTTCATACAATATCTTAATTGAATTCTATGTAATGATCAATCATTTTTTTTTCCTATTTCTATGTATTAACTCCTAGAAACAATATTTTTCATATTTTGGTTTGTATTGACGAATAACCGACACTAATAATAGTGTTTATTAGTGTCGAATATAAATCGACATGGGGCGTGGCCAAGCGGTAAGGCAACGGGTTTTGGTCCCGTTACTCGGAGGTTCGAATCCTTCCGTCCCAGAGGGTCTCCATCAATCAGAAACAAAAGATTCTTCTCTTTAAGAACTTTCTATTTTGTTTAATGTTGGCTACAACGGGATCCAATCCTTTGTTTTGGATTCGAGAACTAATTATATCTTTTTTTCAGATGTAAAGAATAAGGACTTGAATCTTACCTTCTACGAGATGTTTTCCATTTCTATACTCATGAAAACAAAAAAGGGTTTTTGAACTTCATTTTTTACAAACCCTTGATACTCGAAGAAATGTGGGAGGCGAAAGAGGTGTGAGAAATAAATATGATTCCACCCTTTTTTAATCATCGAAATAGATTATATTTAGTTAATAACTTCTTTTTTCGTAATTGTAAATCAAGCAAGGGTAGTTCTTTTGAGGTTTATAATTTATTTTTCTCGAAAAATCTGTTGAAGGCTAAAATAATACTTAAGTAAGGAAACTTTTTTTTTCGTATTTTTTAGAAATATTTTGCATTTCTATATATGATAGATAGGGGGTTAGGTCAAATAATCAAATAAATGGATCCTTTCTCTCTACGGATAAATATGGAGAGAAAGATAGTAAAGTATAGATTATTTATTGCGGTTGGGCCAATGACTATTCATGATTCCATATTGAATCAATTCCATACCGGTTCGAAATGAAATTAGAGGAATGTTATGGTAAAACTTCGTTTGAAACGATGCGGTAGAAAGCAACGTGCGACTTGAAGGACATGATCCGCTGTGGATTCTTACATTCACCATTTTCTATTAAGAAATGAAGATGCTCTTGACTCGACATAGTTTGTTCTGTTCCTGCTAAGAATCCTATTTTTGTTGGGTTGGTAAATAAAAAAGTAGTACATGATGGAGCTCGAGTAAAAAGTATTGATTTATTTATCGGGGGGGGGGGATCTAGGGTTAGTAACAATTAATAAGTTAGACCAACTTTGTAAATATATCTTCAATATTATTATAAATATAGAATCGAAATAGAAAAGTGAAAATTTGAACAAGTTTTCCTAATTTCACGGAGTCGATATAAAGTTAAGTTTATTACAAAAGAATAAATAGTTGATATTACTTTTCCAGAGAAATAAAAAAACAAACAAAAGGTATGTTGCTGCCATTTTGAAAGGAGTAAGGATCACCGAAGTAATGTCTAAACCCAAGGATTTCACAAAACAAAGAGACAGGATTCCGGAACAAGGAAACACAATTTTCAATTGTCTCAATAATTTTATTAGAATGAGAAAAATAGATTCGAGCCGAGACAAACAAAAGAGGTTAGAGACGACTCAATAAATGTGATGTCTAAGGATTTCCCGTCGAACTCTTTCTGAATTATCCAACTTGAGTTATGAGTACAAATTATATTTCTTTTTTTTTTTCTGTAAGGTAAGAAAAATGACTCAAATCATAGTCTAATTCATGCTCTTATGGATCCATTTGCTATTATATAAAGAAATTATAATCATTTTTTTCTCGAGCCGTATGAGGGGAAAACCTCCTATACGTTTCTAGGGGGGGCATTATTTATTTACATCTATCCCAATGAGCGATCTATCGAATTGTTGCAATTGATGTTCGATCCCGAAGAGAAGGAAGAGATCTTCGAAAAGTGGGTTTTTATGATCCGATACAGAATCAAACTTATTTAAATGTCCCCGCTATTCTATACTTCCTTGAAAAAGGCGCTCAACCTACAGGAACTGTTCACGATATTTTAAGGAAGCCGGAATTATTTCAAGAAAGAACTTCGAGTTAATTAAAGGACAAACAAAATTAATGAATAAAAAGGGGAAAAGTAACTAGTATCCATTTTCTAGTATCTATTTTTGTGTAATTATTTACTTAAAAATGACCCCTTTCTTGTTCTATTCATACTTTATTTTTTTATGTTGTGCCAATCCAATACAAGTCTTTATTTCAATTTTTTTTTTTATTTCATTTGTTTTTTTAATATTCTATATCATTCATATTGACAATGGTGTATCGAAGAAATATAATTTGATCGATCGTAGATAAATGGATCTGTTTATTGTTTATCCCGACCCATTATTGCTATTGTCTTTTTATTCAGTCAAATGATGAGGTTTTGTTGATTTTTTTTTATGCAAGACGACGTTTTTTTTAACGAAAATAAAAAGGGGGGCTATTTGTCAATTTTTATATTTCTATTGATTTTTTGATTTTGATCATATCTACATATTTATTTGGGTTGCTAACTCAACGGTAGAGTACTCGGCTTTTAAGTGCGACTATGATCTTTTACACATTTTTGGATGAAGCAACGAATTCGTCCAGACTATTGGTAGAGTCTAGAAGACCACGACTGATCCTGAAAGGTAATGAATGGAAAAAACAGCATGTCGTAATGTAATAATAAGAAAAAAAATTTCTTATTCTATTCTTAATATTTATATATATAAATATTTAAGTAGAATTTGGAGTTTCTCCTCCAAATTTTTATTTGTGGAGGAGGACAAAAAAATTCAAATTTCTAGTTGGGTCTAGTAATAAATAAATGGATAGAGCCCCACGGCTCCAATTCTAGTAAAAAAAAGCAACGAGCTTATATTCTTAATTTGAATAATTACCCGTGATCTAATTAGACGTTAAAAATAAATTAGTGCCTGATGCGGGAAGGGGTTTCTGTGGTTGATTTTTTTTTTATTTTTTAAGAAATCCTAACTATTCCCTATTATGGATTGGGGTTGGAGACGAATGTGTAAAAGAAACAGTATACTGATAAAAACAATTTGTTCCAAAATCAAAAGAGCGGTCGGGTTGCAAAAATAAAGGATTTTTTGTCCTCTTATAATTAGAACTGTAATTATAACGAAGATAAACCAATTGGATAGAAGGAGAGAGGAAAAAGATCCGTTGATTGGATTATCCGTTTCCGGGGTATATATTTTTTATTTTATTATCTAGATACATAGTACATACCCTGTTCTGACCATATTGCACTATGTATTTATTATTTTAATAACCTAAGAAATGTTCCTGCTTATGGTTCAAGTAGAAATGTAACTAAATGGAAGAATTACAAGGATATTTTGAAAAGGATAGATCTAGGCAACAACCTTTCCTATATCCGCTTCTTTTTCAGGAGCATATTTATGCACTTGCTCATGATCGTGGTTTAAATAGAAATGGTTCGATTTTTTATGAACCTCTAGAAGTTTTTGGTTATGACAGTAAATCTAGTTTAGCACTTGTGAAACGTTTAATTACTCGAATCTATCAACAGCATTTTTTTCTTTACTCGGTTAATGATTCTAACCAAAAAGGATTCGTTGGTCACCACCACACCAATTTTTTTTATTTTCGTTTTTATTCTCAAATGATCTCAGAAGGTTTTGCAATTATTGTAGAAATACCATTCTCACTGCAATTAGTATCCCATTTAAAAGAAAAAAAAATACCAAAATCTCATAATTTACGATCTATTCATTCCACCTTTCCTTTTTTAGAGGACAAATTATTACATTTCAATTATGTATCAGATATACTAATACCCCATCCCATTCATATGGAAATCTTGGTTCAAATCCTTCAATGCTGGATTCAAGATGTTCCCCTTTTGCATTTCTTGCGATTCTTTCTTCACGAATATCATAATTGGAATAGTTTTTTCATTACTCAGAATAAATCAATTTCGCCTTTTTCAAAAGAAACTAAAAGACTATTTAGGTTCCTATACAATTCTTATGTATATGAATGGGAATTTGTATTCGTTTTTCTTTGTAAGTACTCTTCTTATTTACGATTCACATCCTTTCGAACTTTTCTTGA